TTTAGAAGTTAGTAATTAATGGAATTTCGTTATAAGAATGGTCGGCTGGTGGGTAAGGATGGTTTCATTCAATTGAAGATGGTAAAAATGTAGAAAAAATTACTGGCTGATTGGAAATTAGGGACTCTCAAATAATTAGTATAAAACCTAGAACTGCAACAAAGGAAATTATAGAGCCTAATGACGATACAACATTTCATGTTATAAAAGCATCTGGATAATCTGAATATCGACGAGGTATACCATTAAGGCCTAAGAAATGTTGTGGAAAGAATGTTAAGTTAACTCCAATAAATATAATTAGGAAATGAATTTTTAATCATTTTGGGTTACATGATATTCCTGTAAATAAAGGGAATCAATGGGTGATTCCACCAAAAATACCAAATACAGCCCCTATAGATAGAACATAATGAAAATGGGCGACTACGTAATATGTATCATGAAGAATAATATCAATTGAGGAATTAGCTAAAACTACTCCTGTTAAACCTCCTACAGTAAATAAAAAAATAAATCCTAAGGCCCATAACAATGATGGCCTATAGTTGATTTGGGTTCCATGAAGGGTTCTTAGTCATCTAAAGATTTTAATACCTGTAGGTACAGCAATAATTATAGTAGCTGAGGTGAAATAAGCTCGAGTATCTACATCTATTCCTACAGTAAATATATGGTGAGCTCAAACTACAAAGCCTAAAACTCCAATTGCTAATATAGCATAGATTATGCCTAAGGTCCCAAATGATTCTTTTTTACCTGATTCTTGTCTAACAATATGAGAAACTATGCCAAATGCCGGTAAAATTAAAATATACACTTCAGGGTGACCAAAAAATCAAAATAAATGCTGGTATAAAATTGGATCACCACCTCCAGCAGGGTCGAAAAATGATGTATTTAGGTTTCGATCTGTTAATAATATGGTAATAGCACCTGCTAGAACTGGGAGGGAAAGTAGTAATAAAATTACAGTAATAAAGATGGATCAGATTAATAATGGTATTTGATCTATAGTTATTCCGTATGAACGTATATTAATTACTGTTGTCATAAAATTAACTGCTCCTAAAATAGATGAAACTCCAGCTAAATGTAAGGAGAAAATACCTATATCAACTGAAGCCCCTGCGTGAGTAATAGCGGCTGCTAAAGGAGGATATACAGTCCATCCGGTACCAATACCTCTTTCTACTATTCCTCTTATTAATAATAAGGTTAAAGATGGTGGTAGTAGTCAGAATCTTATATTATTTATTCGTGGAAAGGCTATATCTGGAGCTCCTAAAATAAGGGGAATTAGTCAATTACCAAATCCACCAATTATAATGGGTATAACTATAAAGAAAATTATAACAAAAGCGTGAGCTGTAACAATTACATTGTAAATTTGATCATTATCAATAAGTGTTCCTGGTTGTCTTAGTTCGGCTCGGATGATTAATCTTAATGATGTTCCTACTATTCCAGCTCAGGCCCCAAAAATAAAATATAAAGTACCAATGTCTTTATGGTTTGTAGAAAAGAATCAACGTTGCATAACAAAATAAAGTGGCTGAAATGTATTAAGCGATAGATTGTAAATCTATTTATAAGTTATAACTTCTTTGTTAGGCTTTATAGTAGAAAAATAACGTTAGATTGCAAATCTAAAAATGTGATAATAGCACTAAGGTTTGGTAAGATTTAAAAGATGATCTTTTATTTAGAACTTTGAAGGTTCTTAGTTTTATAACTTAAAATCTTTATAAGATAATGAATATTATAGGAATAAGTAAACCAGATAAATTAAAAAAAGAAATTAATGATATAGGATATATAAATGATGAGGATCATAAATGTATTATATTAAATCTTATTGATGGGTTATTTATAATAATAAATGGAATTAAAATTCGTATATAGAAATATAAAGTAATAAGTGCTGATGCTAGTAGAATTATTAGTGGAAAAATTATATTATTTTGTAATATGGCTTGAATTATTATTCACTTAGGGATGAAGCCAGTAAAAGGAGGTAAACCACCTAATGATATAAGTCTTAATGGTAATACAAATAAATATATTATGTTATTGAAGTTTGATTTTAAGAGGTCATGGAAATTATAAGTATTAAATATATATAATAATACAATAACTGAAGTAGTAATTAATGAATATAATGTAAAATATATAATTAAAAGTATTTCTCTAATTAGGATGGCGATTAATATTCATGATATATGATTAATTGAGGAAAAGGCTATTACTTTACGGAGATGTATAGAGTTTAACCCACCAATTGAACCTATTATTGCTGATAATATTCTTGAAAGAATAATAATTTGAATTATAATATATGAGAATGATAAATATGAAATTAAAATTAATGGAGCTAGTTTTTGGATAGTTATTAAAATAATAGCTTGGGGCCATAATAATCCTTGTATTACTTGTGGAAATCAAAAGTGGAAAGGGGAGCTAGCTAATTTTAATAATAGTGCTGTAAGAATTAATGGCCTAGCTAGGGGTCTTATTGAAATATATAATGATCTTCTTATAATAAATAGTGTTGAACCAAGTGCTTGAATAAGGAAATATTTTAATGCTCTCTCAGATAATGAAGATCTAGGTTTTATTGTAATTAGCGGAATAAACGATATTATATTAAGTTCAAGACCAATTCAAGCGCTAAATCATGAGGATGACGAAATTGATAATAAGATTCTTAATATTAAGGTAAATATAAATAGTAAGTATGTAGGAGAAAATACCATTAAAAAGAGAAAGATTATTTTCATTTATGAGGTATGAGCCCATTAGCTTAGTTTAGCTTATCTTTTATGATTATTCGTTAATGTAAAGGCATAAGAAGTTTTGATCTTTTAAGAAATGGTGCAATTCCATTACGTGTATTTGTAATATAAGGGGAATGATGTAGGTTATATTAATTATAAATTTGCATTATATATATATATATTAAGTTTATATATTAAATTTACATTATATATATATATATTAAATTTAGATTATATATATATTAGATATGCATTATATATATATATATATATATTAAGTTTATATATTAAATTTCCGGGATATAAATTTTATTTAGTTTATTAATAAGTTTTGTAGTAAATTTAACATTTATGTAATAATATTTCAATTATTTTATATAGTGCCTGATTTGAAGGGTAGTTTTGATAGAGCTAATCATGTAATGAATATATTACCTATATTATTAAATTTCTATAAAATTTTAATTTTTAATTTACTTAAAAAGTAAATTAAAATTTTGTAGAAGGGTATTATATATATTATATATCTTATATAGAATTTGTTTAACTGATAAAAATGGGCTATTTTGTATAGTTTTATAGGTTATTTTAAGTTTTTAATGGAGAATTGTGTTATGAATATAATTCATAACCTAGCTTTGATTTTCTTAAAAGGGAGTAGTAATTATAAAGAAGGCTTGTGAAATATAAAAGTGAAGGAATTATGGTTGTTTATATAAGTTAAAGTTAAAGATATTATATATTATTTTTGGTATAATATAAGGTAAATGTAATTTAATAATAGGTAAATGTAATTTAATAGTATGGTATTTAAGGAAATTTGTTTATAAAAATTTTAGTTCTATATTTTATATTTAAGTATAAAAATATAATTTGTGATTTAAAGGTATATTTATTTAAATATAAGAGTTGAAGACAATTATTTAGTTTATTAATATATTTAATGAGATATTATATAAGATAATTTATTGTATTATCTAATAAAATAGAATTGATATGTTTTATATTAGGGTTGATGTTATTAAGATTACTTAATTTTTATAGCTTAAAAAGGGTTATATTAATACTAAATATATATTAGATGTTGTAAAAGCGTTATTAAATTTATTTATATGACTTAGTTTGCTTTAATATATCTTTAAAGGTAAAATTAAAGTATTGGTGAGTGTGTTACTTATATTTATATAAATACAATTTTGTAGTTAAATTAAATTTTTAATAGGTGATTATTTATTATAAAAACTTTTTAATTTTATTAATTATAAAATTTACTTATAAAAAAATGTAGTTTTTAATTTAAAATTTATAAAAGGGGCGGAAAAAGGGGAAAAAAATATATATATATATATATACATTTATCTTGTTATAGTTTAAACCTTGTTTAATTAAAGAAATAATGTATATTTAATTAATTTTATGCAATCCCCTTAGCTCATAATAAATTTATTAACGGAAAGATATTACGAGTATAATTCCACAAGTTGATCCTCCTCCTCCGTTTAGTGAGAAAGGGAGGATTAACGTAGGAATTTACTCGTTTATTTAAGGAAGATTAGGTGAAAGAACGAAGTGGTTGTTATCGTGAGTTTAGCTAAAGATACCCCATGCTATTCCTATATAACAAGTTTTTTTAAAGGTGCTGGTGATAATAGATTTATTGTAGAGATACACAAGGAAGTGATATATGTATTATTTTATTATAAATTTATTAAGTAAGGTAAGGTATTTTAGCTCTATATTTACATATCAAGATATATATAAATATAACCCACGAGCGAAGATGTGTATATTTAGATGATTTATTTAAATATGAATGGAAGATATATATATAAATATATATATATGTGAAACTCATTAAAGGATTTAATAGTATATATACATATATAGATATGTATATGTTCCGTCCATAAAGTGTTCTTTAGATTTTTTTTTTTCGATAAAGTAAAAAAATTAATATACTGTATGAGAATAATATTGAAATATTTATATGTATTATGATTGATATAATTAAGATTATTATATAATCTTCTTGTTAAAATTATTAGTATAGATATTAATATGTATTAAATATATAAATTTTATATTTTTTTTTTACAAGGAGGGGATGATATTAGCTTGTTTTGTAATATATATACATTTACATAATAATAAATTTATTATACACATATAATTGTATATATATAATGTTGATAATATTACTTGATCGTTTATATTGGTTTATTTAATTTGTTAAATTAATTATATTTTTATTATTTATAAGGTTGCTTGTTATGGTTTTTTTAAGTAAAAGAATTTTATTCTGGTTTGAATCTTTATTGAAGTTGCTAGTATCATATGAAAATTGTTATAGTATAAGGTTATAACATAATATTTAAAATATTATGCAGGATAATAGTAGTATATTCTATAAATATTAAGGTCTCAGTGTATAATATTTGATATTATTATATTAAAATATAAACTAGTAGTAGTTTTATAATAAACCTGATTAAATATTTGTGCCAGCATTCGCGGTTAGACTTTGAGGTTAATAAAGGTTTTTAGTCTATAGTTAAAGGTAAAATAAGAAGTATCAATAGATTAATATTTAAGATTAAAGAGTGAAATTATATAATTTTAAGATAAAAACGTACTTTGTTGTTGAAGCTAAAAAATCCCAGGTTTAAACTAGGATTAGATACCCTATTATTCTGAGATTAAATTTATAATACTAAAATATTATTAGTTATTTTCTTTAAACTTAAAGGATTTGGCGGTAATTAATCTTATCAGAGGAATCTGTTTTGTAGTCGATAACCCACGAAATATCTTACTTATTTTATATAAAGGAGTTTGTATACCATCATTATTAGATAATTTTTAGAGGAAATATTATTAGGAATAATTAATTTTAAATAAATTAGATCAAGGTGCAGCTAATAAATAAGGAAAAATGGATTACAATAATATTTTATTATTATGGAGTAATTAATTAATATTAATTATGAAAGAGGATTTGATTGTATTAGAAATTTAATATGATTTTAAGATATAAGTTCTTAATTATGTTCATATCGCCCGTCGCTTTCATTATATAGATGAAATAAGTCGTAACATAGTAGATATACTGGAATGTGTATCTAGAAAGATCAGAGTATAGCTAATTAAAGGTATAGCATTTCATTTACATTGAGGAGGATTATCGTGCAGATCGATTTACTTTGATTTTAAAGTTTGTCTAGTAATTTAAGATAATAATAATTTATAAAAAATAATTTTATAATGGTTTTAGTAGTTTTTAATAAAATTAATATAGGGACTATAGTGTAGAAGTACTGAAGAGGAAAAAATAAGGGAATTTTAAGTATAAATGGGATTATAGTAATTATAAATTATTGTACCTTGTGTATTAGGGAAGATTTAAATTAATTAATAAATTATAAAGGTCCCGAAATAAGAAAAGCTAATTTTATAGAATAGTTTTTATACCAAAAAAATTTTAAATATAAAGTTAAAAATGAAATATTAGATGAATCTTATAATATCTGGTTTTTTGAGAAATGGATTTAATTCGGTTTATATAAGAAAAAAATTATATAAAAATAGGGTAGGAGGGACTAACTTTTTATCCTATAAAGCAAATAATAAAGTTTATTACAAAAGTTGTTATTTTAACTAGGCTTGAAGGTAGTTATGTGAATAGTGTGTTTTAACTTAATATTTAAAGGAAAATGATTTTTATTTAGCTTAGTTAAGAATTATCAGAATTTTATTTTGAATTTTTTGGTTTAAGATATAATTATTTTATTAGTATAAGTTTTTATAATTTAAATAATATAAAATATTATTAGAGTTTTAATATATTTGTTAAATATTAAAAAGGAATTCAGCAAATTTATTTTCTTTGCCTGTTTATCAAAAACATGTCTGTTTGTAGTTATAAAGAGTCTAACCTGCCCACTGATAATATTAATTTAATGGCCGCGGTATTTATGACCGTGCAAAGGTAGCATAATCATTAGTCTTTTAATTGAAGGCTTGTATGAATGGTTGGACAAAAGGAAAACTGTCTTCTTTAATAAAAATTGAATTTAACTTTTAAGTGAAAAGGCTTAAATATTTCAGAGGGACGATAAGACCCTATAAAGCTTTTATAAAAAATAAAATTTAAATTGAGGTTTTATTAAAGATTAAGGTTTATGTTTTATTAGGTTGGGGCAACAAAGGTATAATTATGTTTAACTGCTTGGTGTATAAACAAATATTCTTGTATTAAAATTAAATGATCCTTATTTTTAAAGATTTTGGAGATTAAGTTACTTTAGGGATAACAGCGTTATTTTTTTTAAGAGTTCATATCGAAAAAAGAGTTTGCGACCTCGATGTTGAATTAAAATTTCTATATAGTGCAGCTATTATATAAGAGGGTCTGTTCGACCTTTAATTTTTTACATGATTTGAGTTCAGACCGGTGTAAACCAGGTTGGTTTCTATCTTCTGATTTTTAGTTTATAATTATTTTAGTACGAAAGGATTTAATAGTTGAAATAATTTTAATGATTATTATAATTTTAGATTTTTTTTCTAAAGATTAGAATTGATTCATCCTCTATAATAATTAAATAATAATAAATAATAATTATTTAGTGATAGTATTAATTGAAGTTGTAAATTATTTAATTTTAATTATCTGTGTTTTAGTAGGAGTTGCTTTTATTACTTTATTGGAACGGAAGGTTTTAGGTTATATTCAAATTCGTAAAGGACCAAATAAAGTTGGGTATATAGGTATTTTACAACCTTTTTCCGATGCTGTTAAGTTATTTACTAAAGAACAAACTGAACCAAATATAAGAAATTTTTTGGTGTATTATATTTCTCCTGTATTTAGATTATTTATTTCTTTGTTAGTATGAATTGTAATGCCTTATGAATTTGGTCTCGTTAATTTTAATATAAGTGTTTTATTTTTTTTATGTTGTTTAAGAGTAAGTGTTTATTCAATTATAATTGCTGGTTGATCTTCAAATTGTAAATATTCTCTTCTTGGAAGATTACGAGCAGTAGCTCAAACTATTTCTTATGAAGTAAGATTGGCTTTAATTTTATTATCATTTATTATATTAGTTGGGGGATTTAGACTTTGTTTATTTAGTAAATATCAATCTTATATTTGGTTTATTACATTATCTGTTCCTCTTGGAATAATTTGGTTTAGATCTTGTTTAGCTGAAACTAATCGCACTCCTTTTGATTTTAGTGAAGGAGAATCTGAATTAGTATCTGGTTTTAATACTGAATACAGAAGTGGAGGGTTTGCTCTTATTTTTATAGCTGAGTATTCTAGAATTTTGTTTATAAGGGTGTTGTTTGTAATTATTTTTTTAGGAAGAAGACCTTGCAGAGTTTTATTTTATATTAAGTCTATAATAATTGCGTTTATATTTATTTGAGTTCGAGGTACTTTGCCTCGTTTACGCTATGATAAATTAATGTATTTAGCTTGAAAATCTTTTTTACCAGTATCAATTAATTATTTAATTTTTTTTATAGGCTTTAAATTATTATGTTATAATTATTTTATATACCAAAATTAAAATAGTATTTAAGTTTTATTCTAATTAATTTTGTTGGAAAAGATTACTATTTTGACAGATAATATGTGCTAGATTTAGGATTTAGATAAATAGATTAATTTCTATAAATAGTATTATAAGAATACTATAATATAGTAGATTACATAGTTTGTAATTAAAAATATTATTTATTAATCAATTATTAAGATTAATTCTTTTATTATACTTTCAAAGTATATATTTTATATAAATTAAATAATTAATTTAATATTGTATCTCATATTTTGATTATGAGTGGATTAATAATAAAATATATAAAATATATAATAGTAAGTATTTGCCCAGTAATAATATAAGGTGTCTCTACTGGTCGGGCACCAATTCAAGTTAATAAAATAATAATTGATACTAATGATCAAAATAGAAGTTGATTAAAAGGATAAAATAAAAGCCTACGAAATTTAGATAAATGAGAGAATGGCAGAATTATTAAAATAGCTACTGAGATTATTAAGGCAATTACACCCCCTAATTTATTAGGAATAGAACGAAGAATTGCGTAGGCGAATAGAAAATATCATTCTGGCTGGATATGTATTGGGGTAATTAAAGGATTAGCCGGAATAAAATTATCAGGATCTCCAAATAAATAAGGATTTAATAAAGAAAGTAGTAATAAAGTTGAAATTATTATAATAAATCCTACAATGTCTTTAAGTGAAAAATAAGGGTGAAATGGGATTTTATCTGTTTGTCTTGAAATTCCTAGGGGATTATTTGCTCCTGATTGGTGTAAAAATAAGATATGGATTAATGACATTCTTGAAATAATAAATGGAAGTATAAAATGAAATGTAAAGAATCGTGTTAATGTGGCATTATCAACTGAAAAACCTCCTCAAATTCATTGGACTAGGTTTGTCCCTATATATGGAATTGCAGAGAATAAGTTTGTAATAACTGTTGCACCTCAAAATGATATTTGGCCTCATGGTAGAACATATCCTAGAAATGCTGTAGCTATTGTTATAAATAATATTATAACTCCAATTATTCAAGCATGGAAAAATGTATAGGAACCATAATATATCCCACGTCCAATATGTGTGTATAAACAAATAAAAAAAAATGATGCACCGTTAGCGTGTGTATACCGTAGTAAATAACCATAGTTTACATCTCGGCAAATATGTGATACTCTAGAGAAAGCTAAATCAATATGCCCGATATAATGTATAGATAAAAGTAATCCTGTAATAATTTGAATGATTAGACATAACCCTAAAAGTGAGCCAAAATTTCAGTATGTAGAAATATTTCTAGGTAATGGTATATCTACTAATGCATTATTTGTAATTTTTAATAATGGATGAGACTTTCGTATAGGAGTTGTCATTAATTATAGTAGACGTAATGGCCCTTTATATATATTAATAATTTTAATTACAATAATCAGTGTTAATAGAAGATATAAAATAATAAATAGAGTAAATATTATAGAAGGGTAATTATAAATTCATCTAATTGTTATTGGTGTTGATAAATGATTGTTTACAGATGAAGTTAGTATAGACGAAAATCTTGAAATTGAAATTGGATCAATTAATATAGATAGTATAGTTATTAAAATTAATATTATAGATAATGATGTAAACACGTATAATGAAAAATTAAATATTTCATTTGAAGCAAGGGAAGCTACATAAATGAATAAAATTAATATACCCCCTAAAAAAATTAGGAATAAAATGTATGAGAATCAGAATGAATAAGAGAAAATTCCAATAGTTAATGATATTATAATTGTCTGTAATAGTAAGGTTATTCCTATGGCTAATGGGTGTGATAATTGTGTAAATAGAAATGATAAAGTTAATATAATTGGAATAGTTAATAAAATATCAGAGAATAGTTTAAATAAAATATTAATTTTGGGGATTAAAGATAAAAGTAATTTTTTCTCTGAAGTTTTAAGAAAAATTCATTGTTGATTTACAAGATCAAAGTTTTAGGGGTTTAAACTATTAAAACTAATGTTAAATTTTAGGTTATTGTTTTTGGTATGTTCATTTTTTATAATTTTATGTGGATTATGAAGATTTATTAGATACTATAAGCATTTATTAAATTCTTTATTAAGATTAGAATTTATGATATTAGGTGTATTTTGGCTTTTGAGTGTCCAGGTAGTTGAAGTAGGAATTGAAATTTATTTTACTCTTTTTTTTATTACGTTAGTAGCTTGTGAAGGAACTTTAGGATTGTCATTGTTAGTATTTATTGTTCGGAGACATGGTAATGATTATTTTTCTAGATTTAATGTTTTAGAATACTAAAATTTTTTATTCCTTTATTGATATTAATTAAAATAAGCCGTAGGTGAAGGAGGGTCCAATTAGGATTAATTATAATTAGATTTTTAGTCGGATTAAGTTGTTTTCATAGTTTTTATGTTTACAATTTAGGTTTTTTTTTTGGTATAGATTACATTAGTTATATTATGGTTTATTTAAGTGTGTGGATTATATTTTTAATTATATTAGCTAGACAGAATATTAAAAATTTAAATAATTTTATAAAAATATTTATTATAGTAAATTTATTTTTATTATTATGTCTTGTAATTACTTTTTCAGTGATAGATTATTTAATATTTTATATTAGATTTGAAATATCTCTTATTCCTACTTTAATTTTAATTTTAGGATGAGGGTATCAACCTGAACGTATTCAGGCTGGTATTTATATACTTTTTTATACTTTAATTTTTTCTTTACCTTTATTAGGTTCATTATTAGCTTTGTTTTTTAATAATGGAAGATTAATTATAGGGTTAGGGTGTATTAAAGAGGAACTAGGATTATACATTATAATTATTTGGTATTTTACTAGAGTTTTAGCTTTTATAGTTAAGCTTCCAATATATTTTTTTCATTTATGACTACCAAAAGCTCATGTTGAAGCCCCAATTGCAGGATCTATAATTTTAGCTGGTGTACTATTAAAATTAGGGGGATATGGTCTTATTCGAATTTTAATTTTGTTTTGTGGTATAAGTATTAAATTTGCTTGATTATGAATTAGAGTAGGGTTAATAGGTGGGTTTTTAATTAGGTTGATTTGCTTACGTCAAATCGACATGAAATCTTTAATTGCTTATTCTTCTGTTGCTCATATAGGATTAGTTTTATGTGGTTTAATTACTTTTAGTTGGTGAGGGCTTACAGGAGCTGTAATTGTTATAATTGGGCATGGGCTTTGTTCTTCAGGTTTATTTTGTTTGTCAAATATAACGTATGAACGTTTACATAGGCGAAGTTTAATAATTAGGAAAGGACTATTAAATTTTATGCCTAGAATGGGTATATGGTGATTTTTATTAAGAGTTAGAAATATATCTTCACCTCCTAGTTTAAATTTAATAGGTGAAATTGGATTAATTATTAGGTTAACAATATGAAGAAAAATAAGAATAATTGGAATTGGTTTTCTTTCTTTTTTTAGAGCTTGTTATAGATTATATATATATAGAATTAGGCAACATGGTTTATTTTATAATTCTTTATTTGCTTGCTGTTCAGGTAAAGTTCAAGAATATTTTACGTTATTTTTACATTGGTTCCCTTTAAATATACTAATTTTAAATACAAATTTATTGAGAATTTATTTTTACTTCAGAATCAATAATTAAGTTATGTTATAGAAAAGTATTTTTAATGCTCTGAAGAATGATTTGAAAAATTTCTATACATTTAATTAGATTGATGTTTTTAATATTAGGGTCATTTGTTTGTTTAGTAATATTTTTATGAAAATTAAAAAGAGGTTCTAGAGAAATAATTGAATGAGAACTTTTAAATTTAAATTCTTCTTCTATTATTTTTACTTTTATTTTTGACTGAATTTCAATATTATTTATATGTTTTGTTTTACTAATTTCAGGAAGAGTACTTTATTATAGAGGAAGTTATATAAGTGGAGATAATAATTATAATCGGTTTATATATCTTGTTTTATTGTTTGTGTTTTCTATAAGAATAATGATTCTAAGCCCAAATTTAGTAAGTATTTTATTAGGGTGGGATGGATTAGGGTTGGTATCGTACGCTCTTGTAATTTATTATCAAAATGAAAAATCAGCAAATGCTGGAATATTAACTGTATTATCTAATCGAGTTGGTGATGTAGCTATTTTATTGTCTATTGGACTAATAGTTCAATTAGGAAGTTGAAGATTTATTTTTTATAATCCTTACTTTAATGATTATGATTGGCTATTATTTAAAATTTTGATTTTAATTTCTACTATAACTAAAAGAGCACAGATTCCATTTTCTGCATGACTACCAGCTGCCATGGCAGCTCCCACTCCTGTGTCTGCTTTAGTTCACTCATCTACTTTAGTTACTGCGGGAGTTTATTTAATAATTCGATTTAGACCAAGTTTACAGAGATCTCTTATTCAAAGGATACTGTTAATTGTTTCTTGTATAACTATATTTATAGCCGGGTTAGGAGCAAATTTTGAGTATGATCTTAAAAAAATTATTGCTCTATCTACTCTTAGTCAATTAGGGTTAATACTTAGAATTTTAGCTTTAGGATTTAAAGATTTAGCTTTTTTTCATCTTTTAAGCCATGCTTTGTTTAAAGCTTTACTTTTTATATGTGCTGGGGTTATTATTCATAGGGTGCTAGATTATCAGGATATTCGTAATATAGGGAGATTAGTTATTTTTATACCTTTAAGTGTATCTTATATAACTTTATCTAATTTATCTTTATGTGGGTTTCCATTTTTAGCTGGATTTTATTCTAAGGACATAATTTTAGAAGTTGCTTTTATATCTTGGGTTAATATTATTGCATTTTTATTATATTTATTATCTACTGGTTTAACTGTGAGTTATACAGCACGACTTATTTTTTATAGGTTAAGAGGGGATTTTAATATAAGGTCTATAAATAATGTAAATGATAAAGATAATATTATAACAAATTCTATAATTTTTCTTGGGATAGGAGCAATTATAGGAGGAGGAATTTTATCTTGGTTAATTTTTCCAGATCCTTATATAATTTGCATAAGATTTTTTATAAAGAGATTGGTTATTATAGTAAGTTTAATTGGTGGTTTTATTGGTTACAGATTAAATATAGTGAATGTTATTTCTAATTTAAGTTCTTTAAAAAATTATTTTTTTGTAAATGTATTTGGGTCTATGTGATTTATATTATTTTTGAGTTCTGTAAAAAATAGTGAATTTATATTATTAAGTGGGGAATTTATATTTAAGATAGGAGATAAAGGGTGGTATGAATATTTTGGAGCTCAGGGATTTTATTATTATTTTTCTAATTTATTTAATATTTTAAATAAATTACAGTTAAATGATATTAAAGTCTTTATGAAAATTTTTATTGTAATAATTTTGATAACTTTAATTGGTTTAATTTAAAAAATTTATATAATTTATACAAGAATATTACATTGAAGCTGTAAAAGAGACAAAAATGCCTATAAATAAAACTTAAATAGTTTAATTAAAAATATTAGTCTGTGGAGCTAAAGATATAAAATTTATTTTGAGTACGTTTTTAGAAAATTAATTTCAATTTTACAATGAAAATGTAATGTGTTTATATTCTTACACTATAAAAATAATAGGAATATAAACGGAATCTAACCGCTTAATTTAAAGTTAGAAGCTTTATAATTTTATCTTAATATTCCTTCTTGACAGGAAATTTGTATTTCAATTTTATCATTAACAGTGATTTTCCTCTATTTTGGTTTCTGCCAATAGGTAATTAGAGACTAATAAAAAAGTCAAGGTTTAGGTCGAAACTAAATGCAAAATTCGCTTTCTAATTATAAAACTAGTTTATTAAAACTTTTTATGAATGCAACTCATATGTCATTATATTATAGACTATAATCTTAATTATTCTGATCATTCTAGTGCCCCTTGATTTCATTCATAATAAAGTCCTCATAGGAGAATAATTAAAAATAACACTCTAGTAAATAATCATGAAAATATATTTACAATATAGAATGTTGAAGCAATAGGAAAAAGTAAAGTAATTTCTACATCGAAAATTAAAAAAATTACAGCAATTATAAAAAATCGTAATGAAAATGGTAAGCGAGCTGATCCTTTAGGATCAAATCCACATTCATAAGGAGATCTTTTTTCTCGATCTGTAATTATTTTTTTTGATAATACGGAAGTTAATACTATTAAAATTCTTGTAATAATAAGTGTTAATATTGATAATATTAATGTAATTAAAATTATTTTCTCTAGATTTGTCTAGTCTTTTTAATTGGAAGCTAAATATACTTATATATTAAGAAAATATTATCTACCTCATCAATAAATAAATACGTACAAGAATAATCATACTACATCTACAAAATGTCAGTATCAAGCTGCTGCTTCAAATCCTACATGATGATTAGATGAAAAATGATAATTATAAAGACGAAAAAAACATACTGAAAGAAATGAAGTGCCAATAATAACATGTAAACCATGAAATCCTGTAGCCACAAAAAAAGTTGAGCCAAAAATTGAATCTGCAATTGTAAATGAAGCTTCAAAATATTCAAATATTTGGATAAAAGTAAAGTAAATACCTAAAATAATAGTTAATCCTAATCTTTGAATAGATTGGGTGTAGTTAGATTCTATAATTGCATGGTGAGCTCATGTTACTGTAGCTCCTGAAGATAAAAGGATAGTTGTATTTAATAGTGGAATTTGGAATGGGTTAAAAGGTTGAATGCTTAAAGGAGGTCAAAATATCCCAATTTCAATATTGGGTGATAATCTTCTATGGTAAAACGCTCAAAAAAAAGAGAAGAAAAATAATACTTCTGATACAATAAATAAAATTATCCCTCAACGAAGTCCTTTTATAACTATAAATGTATGACAACCTTGGTATGTACCTTCACGTGCTACATCTCGTCATCATTGAATTATTGTTAATAATGTAGTTATAAATCTTAATAATAAGAGATTTATATTATATTGATGAAACCATTTTACTAATCCTGTGGTTAGTATTATAGCTCTAATTGAACCAGTGAGAGGTCATGGTCTTATATTTACTAGATGATATGGTTGATATGCTTTATGTAATGTTGACATTAATTAATTTCTCTTGTGTATAAAGTTCTTAATACTGCAAATACATATGATTGAATAATTGCAACAGCAGATTCTAAAATTAAAAGAAGGATCTGTGAAAAAATTAAAATTGATAAAATAATTATTGATAATATAGAACCAGTATTACCTAACAAAGTTAGAAGTAAATGACCGGCAATTATATTAGCTGCTAGGCGTACTGCTAGGGTTATAGGTCGAATAACATTTCTAATACTTTCAATTAAAACTATAAATGGTATAAGTATTGAAGGAGTTCCTTGTGGAACTAAATGAGCAAATATATGCTTGGTATGGTTTAATCAACCAAATATTATTAATGTAATTCATAAAGGTAGGGAAAGAGATAATGTTATAACTATGTGCCTTGAGCTAGTAAATACGTATGGCAGTAACCCTAAAAAATTATTAAATAGAATTAACCTAAATAAACTTACGAATAACATTGAAGTTCCTAAATGAGAATTAATTAAAAGAGCTTTAAATTCTGTATGTAAAGTTTTAATGATTTTTCTTCATAATAATGATCATCGAGATGGGGATGATCAATAAATAAATGGTAGAAATATAATACCTAATAAGGTAGAAATTCAATTAAGAGATAAGTTAAAAAACCTTGAAGAAGGTTCAAAAATTGAGAATAAATTTGTTATAATTTTCAAGGTTTATATAAAGAGGTTAAAGGATTTTTTAAAAAAAGAATTTTATTAAAAGGTTTAATAAAATAATTTATTATTAAAAAAATTAATAATCTTATTAAAAAATAAATGAAGAGTAAAAGTCATAGGAGGGGAGCTATCTGAGGCATTAAGAAATATCTAAGGATTACTTAAGTATGACAAACTTATATTATATAATTAACTAATTTCTGTCACCGGAAGTAGGCGTAAAATACTATTTTAGGTTTAAAAGACCTAGACTTACTTTCAGTCATCGGGTGAAAGTTAATCAGAATTTAATGAGATTCAATTTAAAAATGAGTTAATTGATACTCTTTCAATTACAATTGGCATAAATCTATGGTTAGCCCCACAAATTTCTGAACATTGACCAAAATATAACCCAGGTCGGTTAATTATAAATCTTGATTGATTTAATCGACCAGGTATTGCGTCAGCTTTAATTCCTAGAGCCGGAATAGTTCAAGAGTGGATCACATCGGCAGCTCTAATTAAGATTCGAATTTGTGTATTTATTGGAAGGATAGTTCGATTATCTACATCTAGTAAACGAAATCTTGATATTGAAAGTTCATTCGATGGAATTATATAGGAGTCAAATTCTATTTGAAGAAAGTCTGAATATTCATATCTTCAATATCATTGGTGTCCAATTGTTTTTAGTGTTAATGATGGATTATTAATTTCATCTAACAAGTAAAGTAGATGTAAAGAAGGCAGAGCAATAAAGATTAAAATAATAGCTGGCAAAGTTGTTCAAATGACTTCAATAGTTTGGTTTTCTAATATAAATCGGTTGATGTAATGGTTAAATATAATTGAATATATTATATAGCCTACAAAAGTAATAATTAAAACTAAAATTAATATAATATGATCATGGAAAAAAATTAATTGTTCTATTAATGGAGAAGCTCTATCTTGAAATCTAAAATAGGATCATGTTGCCATTATTCTAAAAGAAGTGATAATCTTCCTAATAAGAGCTTAAATCTTATACATCTTTCTGTCAT